TAGACATTCCCTCATTTCCGCCCCCAAGCATTTTCAATTTCCTCATTTATAGAGAATATCCCATTATTTTCCCTCATTCTTCATCGAATCATATGAATTGATTTAGCGATACGATAATGGAATTTTTTTATTCTTTTTACTGAATCACATGAAATTTTACTCAACTCCGGATATGGAATGTATGAAATAGCTAGGAACAGAGGAAAAAATAGAATTTTATACTCAAATTGGAATTTGCAACAGATATAAATAAAATGAAAACCTAAACTGATTTTTAATAGAATATCAAAAAAAAAATGGATTTCATTTCTACCATTATTATGATATTACATATTCCAACTCGATTGGATACCAAAAAAAAGAAATGAATTCGGGATTTGATCTGTTCGATGAGATAAAGACCTAATAATCAGAAACAATATAGAATTGATTTTTTTTAGCACTTAATTCACGGATTCAATTGTTCAAAAAAGAATTCTCCGAGAAGAGAGATTATTTTTTTAGTAGAATTTGTAGAATACAATTGAAGTGTGTAACGTAATAAGGTTTGTATTTATTAAACATGCGCAGCAGATATAACTCTAGATATAGCTATCTATCCTATCTATATATATGTCTCTTCCTTTATTGTATTGGAGCCCGATTCGTTCGGGACAGCGTATGTCGTGTTAAATTTCGATTTTCTACTCAATCTATTTAATGAAAAATTTCAAAATTGAAGCACGATAATTTCCAGAAAATTCCATATAAGCATTATCATTATATATGGATAAGATACCCGATTAGATAATATCGTGTAACAATTTATATTCTAGGGTTTACATATACCGATAATTGGTGTTATAATGGAAATGGAGAAGGATTTTTTTTATTGAAAAAAAAAAATCAATACTGATTAGTTATGTATCAATTTGGATTTTCTTATCTAGGAAAAAACAATTTATTTTAGATTCAAAAAATCCAAGAATCGTTCATGAATTAACAGTTAATAGTTAACGGTTCCGATTTGTGATGAATTTTTACTTTTGTGACTCTTTGTTTTTTTTCAATAGAAAAAAGGAAAGGATCTCTTTTAAGAATGAGATTAAGGAAAACAGAATTTAAGATTAAGATACAAACAAATAAAAAAAAAAAAAAGAAGTTCAGTTTAGAACCCCCTTTTGGGGGATGGAGATATTCTCATATATTTCTTTTGTATCGTTTTGGCGGCATGGCCGAGCGGTAAGGCGGGGGACTGCAAATCCTTTTTTCCCCAGTTCAAATCCGGGTGTCGCCTGTTCCACTTTCTTTAGAATATTTCTTTATAATAAATATGAATAAAACTAAAAATAGAAATTTCAAAATGGAATAGATTTTCTATTTATCTATTTCTAAAATATATCAATTTAGAATTGAAAGATATATCTATATAATATATATAATAATAATTAATAATTTAATAGAAAATAAATACAAACAAAAAAGTCAAAAATTCTTTCTTTTCGGTAAACCCTATACTATAGTCAAAGAATTTAATAGGTTGTCTTCCGATTGTTTTACAGAGACGATCAGGAGACGGTAAGGATTAAATCAAATGGGAGATAGGAGTATGTATTAGATAGTGATCCATCTTGATTCTTTATTTATTATATATATATATATATATAGATATTCTATTTTATATATTATATTCTAATATATATTTCTTTTTTTTTATTTTTTTACTTAATGAAATGGGGGGTAACAAAATAAAGCATAGGTTTTCTTATTTCTACCTGCTAGTAACATTAATTTCTTTAATACGCCCAAGGATGTCTCCGGATATTTTGTTTGTGCTTAATGTTTTCCGATTATACTAGAAATCATATAAGGAACTTGTTACATGTTATAATTGGATTTCTTGGATTCTTTCGTCAATAGTGTTAGGCCAGAATCCCTTTTTGACTCTATGCCAGCGATTCCACTGTTATTAGTGAACAATAATGAAATAATTCCTTCATATTGATAGAGATAGGGGACATAATTCACATGGATATAGTAAGTCTCGCTTGGGCTGCTTTAATGGTAGTCTTTACATTTTCCCTTTCACTCGTAGTATGGGGAAGAAGTGGACTTTAAAGGTATTACTACTATTTGAGTTGAAGGATCAAACTCAAACAGTATCAATTGTTTTATCGATTAGATGGTTCTGCAATTTTTTTAATTTCATTAATCCTTTAATTCCATTTCGAATCGGAATTCTATTTTATTCTAGTGGAGTAATGTATTCTAATGTATTGTATGGATAATATATTAATATATATATAAAATACTCTTTCAATCAAACAAATATTTCAATGATTCCTATGTTCGTATTTTGAAGTCAAAGGAATACAAATAATAAGAAATTGATTCCAACCGATAATAAGAAATTGATTCCAACCGAATTTTTCCTAAAATTTTTTCTATTTCGACGAATTGACTCTTACCAAAGTTCTATATGGACAATGAGGAACCGCGGAACTTTGGAACTTTTTTTTATTTATTTTTCAAAGAAAAAAGTTCTGTTATTAGCGGATCCGCACTTTCTATGGGAAACAAGATAAGCATAGTGATTGTCTAACGAGATATTACATATAATAACATATTGTCGTTACCTTAGGCGAGTCACATATTACATGCTTTGTGTTTTATTATATTTTTTTATTATTTATTATATTACCGAGATTGGTCTTGAGAATAATAAGAAATCGATAAATTCGAATTGGAAAAATAGAATAAGAGTTGCCTCTTGATTATTTCAGATTGATTGAAACCAATACAAATCAAATACATGAAACAAAGAAAAAAAAAAATTGGGACGCTATATTACATATATGTGATTGATATTCTATATATATTAAACCTGTATCTTTATAGAGTCAAAACTTTATACACTACAATAACAATAATAGAAATAGAAAAGATAGTCTGGTAGAAAGAAATAGATTTTTTTCTTTCTACCAGAACTATCTGATTTCATAGAATATTGCCGATTCCAGTCCGATCATTTCATTTAAAACTAAGACGCGAAATTGAAATCTTTTTGATTTCTTCAATCACATTCCATTGATAAAAACTAAGAAGTCAAATTAATCACTTTGACTTACAGTTTTTACGTAAATTATAAGCAAAAAGGCAGTAGGAACTAGAATGAACAGTGCAGTAGCAATAAATGCGAGAATATTGACTTCCATAATCTCATCGTTTCATTTCTCTTTAATTCGCAATAACTCGGGATTTAATCCCATAGAGATGATAAATCTTTTGTCGGTAAATTCAATGGGATAAATTATATCTCGATGATATCAATCAAATCGGATCAATATCATGAATAACAATATCTGAGCTATAAAATGGATTCATTGTCGAGAATTGAATAGTATAACATAGGAAGATCTTTTATCCATACCGAATTCAAAATTGGATTCCTGATCCAATCAATAATTCTTTGACTTTATTTATTAATATTCTTATCCTTGCTTGAATTAGTAATAGGAAATAGGACACATCTATCAAAAGTTCAGTGTAAAATTGGAATGAGATAGATTGTTCCAAATTCGAATAAAATAATTAGTAATTGAAATTAGTACTTGAGGTTACACAAAATCGGAGCCAGAAAAGGATATACTTTTCAAAGTAGTCTATCAAAATCAAAGTAACTATGTTCAATTTATTTTGTATCATGCAAATTCCATTTGTGTGTGTTCGCAGTAAACATATAGTACTATTGCTATATTCCATTGCACAGATCGGGAGGAATCAAAAAAAACCAACCAGGTCCAGTAGTACGCTATCTCTTTCTCTTGGAATCCTGAATATAGCGCTACTAATAATTGTACTAATCCACATATATTTCTTTCCCATCAATCAGTAAATCAGTATTACTTGAAGAAATGGAAATTCTTATATTGATTTGATGAGAAATGTGAAACAAAAAAAAAAAGAAATAAAAAAAACGAGGGATCCCTGTTAGGAATGAAATTCTGTTATTTTTATTCCTTTCACAGAAAATGGAGAGACGAATTGATGTATTTTTGGTTTTTTCGTGGATTTGTATCCATCGGGACTGACGGGGCTCGAACCCGCAGCTTCCGCCTTGACAGGGCGGTGCTCTGACCAATTGAACTACAATCCCAGGAAGAAAAAAGTGTCCGGCATACATATTCTTACGATTTCATGCAAACCTTTCTTTTCAATTTCCATTTTCTAGTAGAACCGTTGTGTTGTAACTGACATAGGCGGGACTGATATATTGATATCTGCATGGATATGCACGTTAGCGAAATCGACACGGATTACTAGTAATCTTTTCATTATTACCAAATCGATTGAAAATCAATCTTTCAATGAAAGAGTCTTTTTTTATTTACTTTACTTTACCCCTTTCCTTAGACTTTATACTTCCGGATTCTGATAGAAATCTATCTCATTAGCAAGATCCGAATTTGATTTGTGGAAAAAATGCTTAATGCTTAAAAAAAGAAATAGCGGTAATTATGTTATGTATCAGATTTTTATTCTTCCGTATCAGCGCATCGGGCATTTCCGGAGAACAACAAATGGTTATATCATTTCATGGCGGATCGGCGAATTATTGGGCCGAGCTGGATTTGAACCAGCGTAGACATATTGCCAACGAATTTACAGTCCGTCCCCATTAACCGCTCGGGCATCGACCCAGGAAGAATCAATTTCAGTCTTTATTGATAATCTACGATCAACTTCCTTTCGTAGTACCCTACCCCCAGGGGAATTCGAATCCCCGCTGCCTCCTTGAAAGAGAGATGTCCTGAACCCCTAGACGATGGGGGCATACTTGCCCGATCGCCATTCTACTATGTTCATAGTATGAACGGTTTTTTTGAAATTGTCAATATATATGGAATGATATGACTCGATCAGAAGGATCTTTTCGTCTTTCATAATTCCATAGAATTTTTTGATTCAGCATATCATTATTATAAAATAAATTGTTCATTCCAATCGAAACTCTATAATTC